TTCGAAATATTATTTATATGTGATGAACCCAATTGCTGAGTCTACTGAATTAAAATAATGTAAATGTAATAGTTGATGAATCAAAAACTTTCAATTGAACTTCGTTATCTTTAAAAAAATTTGAATTGATATTTTTTTTTTCTTATTTCCCCTCCGATCTTTGAAAATGGAAACTTAGGTAAGTGCTTTATAAACATATGTATAAAAAAAAAACATATTTCATTTAGCTCCCTCATGCCTACTCTAACTAGTTATTTCGGTTTTTTACTAGCAGCTTTAACTATAACCTCCGCTCTATTTATAGGTCTGAGCAAGATACGACTTATTTGAAATTAATTGAATGAACAACTCAAGAAATCTTTCTGTGGCATTCCATATATTTTATAATTCTTTACCGCATCAATTGATAATTTTTTCTTATTGAGATTCATGGGCAATTCACATTAATATTAATATTTAGAGATAGCTATTACCTTTCTTTTTTTTTTTTTCAAACGAATTGAAATGATTGAAGTTTTTCTATTTGGAATCGTCTTAGGTCTAATTCCTATTACTTTGGCTGGATTATTCGTAACTGCATATTTACAATACAGACGTGGCGATCAGTTGGACCTTTGATTAATTAACAAATCTTTTTCGATTGACCTCCTCCTTTTTCTAATACACAGGAGGTCCAATTTAGATTACTGTTCAGTCATTTCATCCTAATTCGTGAATTCAATTCGATCGAACAAGAATGGAATCACGCTCTGTAGGATTTGAACCTACGACATCGGGTTTTGGAGACCCACGTTCTACCGAACTGAACTAAGAGCGCTTTCTTATCACAATAGATAACACTGTAAAGAAAACTTTTTTTTGTAACCAAAAACTACATCTACATCCAGCATGCAAACACTATAGAGTATGATAAAAAAAAATGCGAGATTCCGTTTTTAATTTGAATCGATTTCAATTAATTCCTCCTTACTTCTCAGAGGAAAAGTAATTAGGTAGGGATGACAGGATTTGAACCCGTGACATTTTGTACCCAAAACAAACGCGCTACCAAGCTGCGCTACATCCCTTTCAATTCAATTGGTTTTTTTTTATAGTGTAATTGTAAAGAATACCTGTCGTGTTTTCCACATCGTTATTTCCTATATACATAGGAAATATATCTTGTCATTTCTTCTTTGTTGGTCTCTTATCTTATAAGGTATAAGAAAAGTATTGGGATATATATGAAAAACAAACCTGTCGTGTCGTAAAGTAAATAAAAAAAAAATACTTTTCGGGAATGCTTAGTAGGAAGGGGCATGCTACTCTTTTTCTTAAAAAAAAATCTTATTTTCTTATTTACAGGATTCAGGATTAATTTACATTTTAATTTGACTTAGCTTAAGGATTTCGTGTACAAACACAAGTAGTCTTTAACGATATATACATTTGATCGTAGATTAGATATGTATTACTTTTTTTATATATTACATTAAAGAAATAAAGAAGGAGGATTTTCAATGCGAGATTTTAAAACATATCTTTCCGTGGCGCCGGTAATAAGCACCCTATGGTTTGGGTCTTTAGCTGGTTTATTAATAGAAATCAATCGTTTTTTCCCAGATGCGTTGACATTCCCTTTTTTTTAATTCTAGTTATTGACATGGAAAAGGGGTAACGAATATTAGAGATAGAATCAATTATCTGTGACTAATCCCTTACCCCTTTTCTTTCTTCTTTCTCTTTTTATTTTCTATATTAGAAAATAAAAAGAGAAAGAAGAAAAGTAGATTCAACCTCATCAAAACTTGGGCTCAGGTTCGAATGAAAAAAAAAAGAGTTAGAACGGAAATGAAAATGTGGATCTAGGATAAGAGTATCATACAAGATACTTAAATGAAATACTGTGATTCGAAATAGAGTTAGAAACCTTTTGATTACGTCGTATTTCTTAATTTATTTACTATAATTATCCTATTGATTCCAACGAAATCTTTCTAATTGTATTTCGAGTTAGCAACTTCTATTTTTTTGCTTTTTCTTTCTTCTTCACTTCGGGTCGAAAATAAAAAAAAGTTGCTTGAATCAAAAATCAAAAAGGAGGTTAGGTTGATGGCTAAGGGTAAAGATGCCCGAGTAAAAGTAATTTTGGAATGTACCAGTTGTGTTCGAAAGAGTGTTAATAAGGGATCAAGGGGCATTTCCAGATATATTACTCAAAAGAATCGACACAATAGGCCTAGTCGGTTGGAATTGCGAAAATTCTGTCCCTATTGTTACAAACATACAATTCACGGAGAGATAAAGAAATAGATCGAACCAAACGTCTGTCTATCATCCTTTCAAGGAAGGGGACAAAACGATTTTCATTATATATTATATAATATAATTCTAATTTTATATTTATATAATTTTATATTTATATAAAAATTCAAAATAAAAAATCGAAATAAACAAACCAAATCCTATTTCTTAATTCTAATTTTTTTAAGGTCCAGCCGAAATAGGATTTTCGGTATCGGTATAAGGAATAAACTAAACAAACTATGGATAAATCCAAGCGACCCTTTATTAAATCCAAGCGATCTTTTCGCAGGCGTTTGCCCTCGATCCAATCGGGGGATCGAATTGATTATAGAAACATGAGTTTAATTAGCCGATTTATTAGTGAACAGGGAAAAATATTATCTAGGCGAGTGAATAGATTGACCTTGAAACAACAACGATTAATTACTATTGCTATAAAACAAGCTCGTATTTTATCTTTGTTACCTTTTCTTAATAATGAGAAACAATTTGAAAGAATCGAGTCGACTGCTAGAACTGCCAGTTTTAGAACCAAAAATAAATATAAATAAAATATAAATAATAGGCTTACTCTTTATTTAATTGAATCAAAATTTTGAATCAAAATTCGAATCTGAACTCAAACACGGATTGATGTTTTGTTCTAAAAAAATCTAGGTTTGATTATCGTGTCGTAAGATAAAAAAAATAGGGAAAAAAGATTTTTTCTTTTGAATGGGTTTGTTGATTTTTATTTATTTATCGTATTTTATCAAACTAATTTCTACTCTATCCTCCCGGAGAATAAACTCCGGGGAACTTCATTTAAATCATTTCGGGGGATTCTTTCCAATCTTCTTTTTTTATGATCTCATTGGAAATCATATAAAGACAATTCCTATTTAATATAGCTATTTGTGCAAGTATTTTACGATTAAGAAGCAACTGTCTCTTGTGCAGATCATGCATAAAATTACTATAATTATAGTATACCCCGTTTTCCCGAATTACTGCGTTTATCCGAGTGATCCACAAACGACGAAAATCTCTCTTTTGCCTATCTCTATCCCGATGAGCCGAAACCAAAGCTCTTATTTTCTGTTGAGCAATAGTTCGAGTAAGTCTTGAATGAGCCCCTCGAAAGCTTGATCCAAATAAACGAAGTTTTGTTCTACGTCTCCGAGCTATATATCCTCGTCTAACTCTAGTCATTGAATAAATGAAACTTTGATGAATAACTAGAATAACTAATTACTAATTTACTAATTGATTTTCTTTTTTTGAGTTATTCTTTTATCCTTTCTATTAATAACAAAACGGATTTTTCCAATGTATAAAATAAAAATCCCAATGGCTTTTGCTACTATAACCTTCCCGACCACAATTTTTTTCTTTTTTTATTTTTAGACATTTTATTTTGCCTTGAAACAAGACAAAAAAAGAAAAAATGTATTATATATTAAAATATTAAATTAATGTATAAAAAAAAAAAAAAAGAAATGTAAATTCAATTTGAATATAGATGAATAAAGAAATAGTGGGTTCCTTCGTTTCTATGGTTACTTCTTAAACGGTGAGGTCCTCTCTATACACCGGAGCTCTTATACTTTATTATACTTCATTTACTGAATGTTATTGATAACTTGTACAGTTCAAACTTGTTGGCTCTACCCATGAATTATTCAGTAATAGGTCTTTCACAAAGAGATCCACCTATACAGTAACGGTATTTAATTTGGAAGGTTAGCTGGATAGCTGACCCTGTTAGTCCGTTCTTCAAAGAATGAGAGCATAATTTATATGCTCTAAAAATAAGATTTCCCGCTTAATGGATAACGTTCGCTACCAATGGGAAATTTTTCTCATCTTAAATCGGATTTATACCAATAGAAACCATAAATTTCATACACAATAGATGAATAGGTCTTTTTTTTTCATTTTCGATAGTGACTGGAGTTCTTCCATTTTATCCTATTCACTGGTACTGATCATTGATACTGGAAAAATGCTTTCCTTTATTTGCTTTTGTTCCAGTCCATAATCTGAACGAGTCACACATACACCCTAGTACATGTTCCTCGGCGCTGAGGACATCCCCGAAGAGCGGGGGATTTCGTGACATTTCTGATTGGCTGTCTTGTGTTTCTAATAAGTTGTTTAATAGTTGGCATGCTGAATCATATACATAATGGGCTGGTTTAGATCAATCCTAACCGAATGATAATGATTATGAATTATTTCTACTTAATCGAAGTTAATAGAATATTAAACCCATAATTAATGGTAAACCCCGTAACAAGATAAAATATCAAATGGTTAACTATTTTTAGTCGTTTTATTCGACCGCTACAAGATCAACAATTCCATGAGCTTGGGCTTCTGTTGCTGACATAAAAACATCTCTTTCCAGATCTTCGGATACAACCCATAAGGGTTTGCCTGTTCTTTGTACATAAACCCTTGTGAGGGTTTCGCGCAATTTCAATAATTCTTCCGCTTCCAGGATAAATTCTCCCGTTTGTGCCTCATAAAAAGAGCTAGCAGGTTGATGAATCATTACCCTGATGATATACCCTAAAAGGGGTTCTTCTATCTCGCATGATGAGGCGAAGAGAAAAACTATATACTAGCAAAACAATAAAAAAGATAGAATTGAACAACCGTACGTGCATCTTTTGCGCATTGCATACGGCTCTATAATGTAATTTACATTTATTTTTCGTCAAGAAAGAGAAAAATAGGATCGATCAGATCCGGATCAGTAAATCATCCAATTACCACCCTTCTTTTCAGAGGAGTTCCAAAATACTATGATGGCTCCGTTGCTTTATATACTTATTTCGTCTGTAATTCAGCAATCCCAAAGTTTCTTTTTTTTTTTTTACTCTTTCAAACATAAATATTGTTAAGAATTTTTTGGTATGAAGAAAAGTTTGTGACGCTGAAAAGGACTCCTGATAAAAAAATCGGGAATACTCTTTATCTCATACTACTCTTTCGATACATAATCTCATTTTTTGAAAATAAAATAGAGATAAAATTTTCTCATTTATCATATCGAATTCAAAGTGCCATGCTATTATTACTTAATTTGAATATTTCATATGGTGAAGGCATAGTTTTCTTTTTTTCTCTCAAATAAAAAACTCAGTGGCGCCGAGCGTGAGGGAATGCTAAACGTTTGGTAATTTCTCCTCCGACCAGGATAAAAGATCCCATTGAAGCGGCTAACCCCATGCATATTGTATGTACATCTGGTCGCACAAATTGCATAGTATCATAAATAGCTACTCCGGGTATTACCCATCCGCCAGGAGAATTTATAAACAAATACAAATCCTTGGTATCATCCTCGATACTGAGATATACCATAAGACCAATAAGTTGATTCGAGATCTCGCTATCGACCTCTTGGCCTAAAAAAAGTAATCTTTCTCGATAAAGTCGGTTGATTAGGGTCAAATTGTATCCCTTAAGAACCGTACATGCACCTTTTGACGCATACGGTTCAAAAAAAAATTGTGATAAAATCAATGTGTAGATTCTATTCCTTTTTCATTTTTCATAGAGATTTTTTCCAACTTCTAATGAATAATGAAGGTTTTTTCTATTCTCTTTTTCAAGAAATATTCCTTTTTTCTCCTTTCCCTAATTCCTCATATAACTATTTAGAATAGAAAAGAAAAATAGAATTTACTAAACTTATCGAACTCACTTTTCATTGATGTATTGTTTCATCGAGATCCAATCCAAATCACGATGTCATTTTCTTGTTCTTGAACGGGTCTCTTTAATTTTTTTTTAGGTTGATGTTCTACTCCGGGTAAAGATCTGCCCGATTTCGATTTGCACATATAGGACAAATGCTTCCAATACCACTTGTGTTTTTTTTTGTTAAGAATTCCCCTTTTTATTCATTTCATATCTTTTCTTTCGACAAATGAAATATTCAACATATTCATTATTCTATTCGAGTGATTAAGATTGACATCATTCTTATTTCAAATTTCAAATCAAAACGATCAAGTTAAAGTAAATAAAACATATGTAATTTATAATTAAAGTAGTAATCTTCAATATATTACCAATTGGGATTGGGGTTTTTATAAACGGAGCCTGGATACTTCATTTTATTGGTCCAACCAAGCCAACCATAAATTATTCTAATTGAGAATATTAATCCGAATCCCCTTAAAACTCAAAAATGGATCTAATTGCATTTCACGCTCCAAATTTTTGATACTTCAATCAATCTTTCTTGGGCGAAAGGGAGGATATCTCAATCGGGAGAGAGAACGGGGAAATTCCATATGACCCAATATATCCGACAAGTCGCACTATACGTCAACCCAAGATGCATCTTCCTCTCCAGGACTTCTAAAGGGAACTTTTGGAACACCAATAGGCATTAAATGAAAGAAAAAAGAATTAAGTACTATATTTCACTTTGATGTGGAAACGTAATAATAGGGTTATTATCTTCATAATATCAACCTTTCTTTATCATATTTTCTGGATAGATTCTAAAAATTTATGAAAAAAAAAAGAAAAAGATAGAATAAATAAAGAAAAATTCTTACGAATATAGCCTTCCAATAATGAACAAGTATGAAAGCATTCACTGAGCGAAGATGGTATCAACTCCCCATTGCGTATTGCTACTTATCGGGTATAGAATAGATTTGTTTCTCTTTGTTCCTACAACCATAATTGTTCCATTATTACCAACAGAATAGAACAAATATTAACCCTTGTTCCGAGAGAATCCATTGGACAAAAGGGGTCCATTGCATAGTCATAGTATTTTCCAATGCAATAAAGTTACATAGTGTCATTTATCTTTGATAAAGGGGTATTTCCATGGGTTTGCCTTGGTATCGTGTTCATACCGTCGTATTGAATGATCCCGGCCGGTTGATTTCTGTCCATATCATGCATACAGCTCTGGTTGCTGGTTGGGCCGGTTCGATGGCTCTATATGAATTAGCAGTTTTTGATCCCTCTGACCCTGTTCTTGATCCAATGTGGAGACAGGGTATGTTCGTTATACCTTTCATGACTCGTTTAGGAATAACCAATTCATGGGGCGGTTGGAGTATTACAGGGGGGACTATAACAGATCCGGGTATTTGGAGTTACGAAGGTGTGGCCGGAGCACATATCGTGTTTTCTGGCTTGTGCTTTTTGGCAGCTATTTGGCATTGGGTGTATTGGGATCTAGAAATATTTTCTGATGAACGTACAGGAAAACCTTCTTTGGATTTGCCTAAAATTTTTGGAATTCATTTATTTCTTTCCGGGTTGGCTTGTTTTGGTTTTGGCGCATTTCATGTAACAGGCTTGTATGGTCCTGGAATATGGGTGTCCGATCCTTATGGACTAACTGGAAAAGTGCAACCTGTAAGTCCAGCATGGGGCGTGGAGGGTTTTGATCCTTTTGTTCCGGGAGGAATCGCCTCTCATCATATTGCAGCAGGGACATTGGGCATATTAGCAGGCCTATTCCATCTTAGTGTCCGTCCGCCTCAGCGTCTATACAAAGGATTACGTATGGGCAATATTGAAACAGTTCTTTCAAGTAGTATCGCTGCTGTCTTTTTTGCAGCTTTTGTTGTTGCTGGAACTATGTGGTATGGTTCGGCAACTACCCCGATCGAATTATTTGGCCCCACTCGTTATCAATGGGATCAGGGATACTTTCAACAAGAAATATATCGAAGAGTAAGTGCTGGACTAGCCGAAAATCAAAGTTTATCAGAAGCTTGGTCGAAAATTCCGGAGAAATTAGCTTTTTATGATTACATTGGGAATAATCCGGCAAAAGGGGGATTATTTAGAGCGGGCTCAATGGACAACGGCGATGGAATAGCTGTTGGATGGTTAGGACACCCTATTTTTAGAGATAAAGAAGGACGTGAACTCTTTGTACGCCGTATGCCTACTTTTTTTGAAACATTTCCAGTCGTTTTGATAGACGGGGACGGAATTGTTAGAGCTGACGTTCCTTTTAGAAGAGCGGAATCTAAGTATAGCGTTGAACAAGTAGGTGTAACTGTTGAGTTTTATGGTGGCGAACTCAACGGAGTCAGTTATAGCGATCCCGCTACTGTGAAAAAATATGCTAGACGTGCTCAATTGGGTGAAATTTTCGAATTAGATCGTGCTACTTTGAAATCTGATGGTGTTTTTCGTAGTAGTCCAAGGGGTTGGTTTACCTTTGGGCACGCTTCCTTTGCCCTACTATTCTTCTTCGGACACATTTGGCATGGGGCCAGAACCTTGTTCAGAGATGTTTTTGCTGGTATTGACCCAGATTTGGATGCTCAAGTAGAATTCGGAACATTCCAAAAACTTGGAGATCCGACTACAAGAAGACAAGGAGTCTAATACACCATTGCTTTGTTATTTTTGGCCTCTATTTTTTTTTTTGATTTGACATAGGATACTAGAAAAATCTTGATTTGAGTCACTGCCCTTTTTTGACTCTTTTTTTTTATCATTATCAGGAAAATAATACCAAGTAAACAGGTATGGAAGCTATAATTGTAAACCACAATCGAATCTATGGAAGCATTAGTTTATACATTTCTATTAGTCTCGACTCTAGGGATAATTTTTTTCGCTATCTTTTTTCGTGAACCTCCTAAAGTTCCAACTAAAAAGATGAAATAATTTTTCATTATCTCAATTGAAGTAACGAGCCGTCCAGTACTGGACGGCTCGTTACTTCAACTAGTCCCCGTGTTCCTCGAAAGGATCTCTTAATTGTTGAGAGGGTTGCCCAAAAGCGGTATATAAAGCGTACCCTGTAAAACTTACAAGTAAACCAGATATAAAGATGGCGACTAGGGTTGCTGTTTCCATTATTATATAAGTTCAAGACCACAATGGATCTATGATAAAAATCATTTATTTACAACGGAATGGTATACAAAGTCAACAGATCTCAATGAATACAATCGGATTTATGGCTACACAAACCGTTGAGGGTAGTTCTAGAGCTCGTCCAAAACCTACTACCGTAGGGGCTTTATTGAAACCATTGAATTCGGAATATGGTAAAGTAGCTCCTGGATGGGGAACTACTCCTTTGATGGGAGTTGCAATGGCTTTATTTGCAATATTCCTATCTATTATTTTGGAAATTTATAATTCTTCTGTTTTACTGGATGGAATTTCAATGAATTAAATACACAAGAAAATGAAATCCAAAAGAACCAGAAAGTTCTAGCCTTTCAATACAAAGTGAATTTTTCGGGCTCCCATTTCTATTTTTAACCCCCTTTGTGGTAGTTCGATCGCGGAATTTCTTTCTTTCTTTATTTCCGGAATATGAGTGTGTGACTTGTTATAATTGATCCTATTGATAATACGGAGAATGAGTCTGTCATCTTATCCTGATAGAGATGGTTCTAACTCGTCGGATATTCATTCTGGTATCTGGAACACGGAATATATAAAATAGATCAAGAAATATTTGAACTATGATTCATATTTAATATTAAGACCTCTCGATCGGATTCAAAAAAATTTTCTTTGAAAAGAAAGAATTAGAAGTTAGAAATCGAAAGATTTTTCTTCTTTCAAATTCCTTTTTTTGGTTAACCAACATAGAATTCTCATTTTTTTGTATTTTTAGTCATTATACCTATCCTATTGATTGAATAAGTGATGATCCAATGGTTCTTACTCAAGGAATCTTTTGGCTTAACTTTGGGGTTTTTTTGAATCATCG